CTTGGCTACATCCGCCCCTTCCCTTATCTAGCTAAAGGATTTTCTCTTTTTTCCATTCATCATTATACTTCAGATTAAGATCGAGATATTGGACATAGAATGCCAATTTTAAAAATGTAAAAAAAGGAGTAATCAGCCGTGACACGTTCACTAAAAAAAAATCCTTTTGTAGCTAATCATTTATCGGGAAGAATTGAAAAACTCAACAGGAGGGAGGAGAAAGAAATCATAGTGACTTGGTCTCGGGCATCTACCATTATACCCACAATGATTGGCCATACAATCGCTATTCATAATGGAAAGGAACATTTACCTATTTATATCACAGATCGTATGGTCGGTCACAAATTGGGAGAATTCGCACCTACTCTCACTTTCGTGAGACACGCGAGAAACGATAATAAATCTCGTCGTTAGTCGTTCTACTAAGTATTCATGTGAAAAGCCTTATCTTAACTAGTAAGAGTATAGGTATATTTATTTTCTTTTTCTAGTATACTAATAAGACTTATACTTTTCTGACTTATCTTATACTATACTTCACCTAGGCACTTATCATTCATTGGCGGGGGAGAACTTTTATGATAAAGAACGAAAATTCGGATAGAGAAGCAAAAGTTTTAGCTCAACATATATGTATGTCTGTTTTCAAAGCACGAAGAGTAATTGATCAGATTCGCGGACGTTCTTATGAGGAAACACTCATGATACTCGAACTAATGCCTTATTGGGCATCTTATCCAATTTTAAAATTAGTTTATTCTGCAGCAGCAAATGCTAGTCATAATATGGGTTTGAATGAAGCTAATTTATTTATTAGTAAAGCTGAAGTCAATAGAGGTGCTATTGTGAAAAAGTTAAGACCCCGGGCTCGAGGGCGTAGTTATCTGATAAAAAAAACAACTTGTCATATAAAGATTTTTTTAAAAGAAAAATATAAAATTTAGATTCCTATTTAGAAAAAAAAAATGGATGGAAAAATAATAGAAAAATATGGGACAAAAAATAAATCCACTTGGTTTCAGACTTGGAATAACTAAAAGTCATCATTCTTTTTGGTTCGCAAAACCAAAGAATTTTTCCATGGGTCTGCAAGAAGATGAAAGAATACGGAATTGTATTAAGGACTATGTAAAAAAAAATAAGAAAATATCCTCGGGTTTAGAAGGAATTGTCCATATAGGAATTAAAAAAAGAATAGATTTGATTCAGGTCATAATCTATATTGGATTTCCCAATTTATTAATAGAAGGACGAACACGGGGAGTCGAAGAATTACAGATGAATGTACAAAAAGAGTTTCATTCTGTAAATCGGAGACTCAACATTGCTATCACAAGAATTGAAAAGCCTTATGGACAACCTAATATTCTTGCAGAATATATAGCTTTACAATTAAAAAATAGAGTCTCATTTCGAAAGGCAATGAAAAAAGCTATTGAATTAACTGAACAAACGGGTACAAAGGGAATTCAAGTGCAAATTGCAGGGCGTATCGACGGAAAAGAGATTGCACGTGTCGAATGGATCAGAGAAGGCAGGGTTCCTTTACAAACAATTCGCGCTAAAATTGATCACTGTTCTCATACAATTAGAACTATCTATGGAGTCTTAGGCATCAAAATTTGGATATTTGTAAACCAAGAATAAGAAAATAATAATAATGGACCTTTCTTTATCTCGCCATTCTGCTCATCGATAGAAAAAATTTAGAAACTCTTTTCTTCTTTTTCTTAATCAAAGAAAAACGAACAATTCTAATTCTATAAGGTTGAATAAAAATTTGATTTACCCTTTATTTAAATTTAATTTAGATTTTAGTATAATTGCTATGCTCAGTGTGTGACTCGTTAGTTTTTTCTTTAGAGTTGAGAATTGAGATTGAAAAAAAAAGACTGACCCCACTATAAACTTAATAACTATAAAAACTAAAGAAACTTAAAACTAATAACCAACTTATTGCTTCGTATTGTCGAGATCCCAAGAAACAGTCACTATATGACTGAATCGATCATATAGTTGTAGCAACTGAAATTCTTTTCATAAAAAAGAAATCTGATTATGAATTGTGAAAAAAAAAGGGATGTGGAAAAATGGAAGGATGATAGAAAGAGAGAATAAAGATCTCAATGATATATGATTCCCATATGTATGGTTTATGAAGAATTACCCCATAAAAAAGGCAGTGTTATAAAGCATCAACATCAAATAAAAATACAAAATATACAATTACATATAGAATAATAAATATACAAATAAAAAATAGAAACATAGAAGAAAATATAAAAAATAGAATAAAAGAAATTAAATTAAAATAATAATCTAATCAATATGGATAATATAGTAAGTCTATATATGTATGTAATAAGATAGATAAAGAAATAATAAGATATCAAAGATAGAAAAATAGATAATAGAAATAATAAAAAATAGAGAATAATTTAAATGAGCTTCGGGTTAATAAAAACTGAGGAGATTGACTCGGAAACAAATAACATATTTTGTTGAGAGCTCCATTGCAGAGTTCAGGCCTAAGCATTAATAGAGAAGCTATGGGAACGATGGAACCTGTGATTACATAGGATTTTCTTGAAAACGAATCAATCCTAATGATTCATTGGGTAGGATGGCGGAATGAACCAATAAAAAATGGATTTCTTCTAAATGGTCATGAATTGACCCTACAAATGAAGGAGGAAAGAGTCAATATTCGCCCGCGAAACCTTTCTTTCTTTTTATTTAATTTAATAATTTCATTTATGACTGTTGGCGTGATTCAATAGAGGTAAAGTAAAATACTTTAGAAATTTTGATAAAAGAAAGAAGCATTATATATAAACAAACACGCCTAGTTATATATACAGTTACCTATGTAACAAATTCAATCTTAGAATGAAATACATAAATACATGTGTATATGTGTATATATAATAATATTATTATTGAATCATTTCATTCGCGAGGAGCTGGATGAGAAGAAATTCTCATGTCCGGCTTTGCAGTAGAGATGGAATTCAGAAATAACCATCAACTATAACCCCAAAAGAACCAGATTTCGTAAACAACATAGAGGTAGAATGAAAGGGATATCTTGCCGAGGCAATCATATTTGTTTTGGCAGATATGCTCTTCAGGCACTTGAACCTGCTTGGATCACAGCTAGACAAATAGAAGCAGGGCGAAGAGCAATGACACGATATGCGCGTCGTGGTGGAAAGATATGGGTACGTATCTTTCCCGACAAACCTGTTACTTTAAGACCTACAGAAACACGTATGGGTTCGGGCAAGGGATCCCCCGAATATTGGGTATCTGTTGTTAAACCGGACCGAATACTTTATGAAATGAGTGGAGTATCAGAAACTGTAGCCAAAGCTGCTATGGAAATAGCTGCATGCAAAATGCCTATACGAACTCAATTTGTTATTTCAGGATAGGTAAACAAAAGTAAAAGAAGAAGAAGGAGTATTGAGAATGAAAAAACAACCACGGATTTCTTTATCTCTGGACAGACAATATTTCCTTTTTCCATTATCCCTTGCATTGAAATAATAGATTCAAATAAAAATGATATGATTCAACCTCAGACCCTTTTAAATGTAGCGGATAACAGTGGAGCTCAAGAATTGATGTGTATTCGAATCATAGGAACTGGTAATCACCGATATGCTCATATTGGCGATGTTATTGTTGCTGTAATCAAAGAAGCAGTGCCCAACATGCCTATAGAAAGATCAGAAATAATTAGAGCTGTGATTGTACGCACGTGTAAAGAACTCAAACGTGATAATGGCATGATAATACGATATGATGACAATGCAGCAGTTATCATTGATCAAGAAGGAAATCCAAAAGGAACTCGAATTTTTGGTGCGATTGCTCGAGAATTGCGACAATTGAATTTTACTAAAATAGTTTCATTAGCACCCGAAGTATTATAGATGAAAAATAAGATATATCCTATCTATAATCTATATTATAATCTATATATTCCATATATAGATTTATAATATTCAAATATCTGAAATAAATCCGATTAATAGAATAGATTGTGTCTCATGCATATACTTTAAATTTCTAATAATTTTTTATAATTTAAGAATTTCAAAAAAAAAATTCAATAAAAAATAAAACAAAAAAGAAGCATGTTGATTATATCAAAATTAGGAGGCACCAATAACTATAGTTCGTCATGGGTAGGGACATTATTGCCGATATATTAACTTATATAAGAAATGCTGACATAGATCAAAAGGGAAGAGTTCAAATAGTATCTACTAATATCACTAAAAACATTGTGAAAATACTTTTACGAGAAGGTTTTATTGAAAATGTTCGAAAACATCAAGAAAGTCAAAAAAATTTCTTGGTTTTAACCTTACGACATAGAAAGACTAGGAAAGGGAATAAAATAATTTTAAAGCGTATCAGCCGACCCGGTCTACGAATCTATTCCAACTATCAACGAATTCCTAAGATTTTAGGCGGAATGGGAATTGTAATTCTTTCTACTTCTCGAGGTATAATGACAGATCGAGAAGCTCGACTAGAAAAAATTGGAGGAGAAATTTTGTGTTATATATGGTGATTCTCCTGGGTACCCTAATTTTCTCTCGAACTTACTATTTGTAAAATAGAGAGGAGAAGTGAATTATAGAACTCTTCCTCTATTAGTTGATACTTAAAGGGGGTTCCCTGGAAAATGAAAGAACAAAAATTAATTCATGAGGGTTTAATTACTGAATCACTTCCCAATGGTATGTTCCGAGTTCAGTTAGATAATGAAGATCTAATTCTAGGTTATATTTCAGGAAGAATCCGGCGCAGTTTTATACGTATACTACCCGGAGATAGAGTCAAAATCGAAATGAGTCGTTATGATTCAACCAGGGGACGTATAATTTATAGACTTCGCAAAAAAGATTCGAATGATTAGATCATTCTTTTAAACATCCTTTTCGTAGAGATATAATTCGAAGTTCAAAAATGCAATAAACTGATTTTTGTTTAAAAAAAATAGATTCAGAATGAAAGTAAGGAATGATAAATATGAAAATAAGGGCTTCTGTTCGTAAAATTTGTGAAAAATGTCGCTTGATTCGTAGGCGGGGGCGAATTAGAGTCATTTGTTCCAATCCGAGACATAAACAAAGACAGGGGTAATCCTTCTCAAGTTCTAAATCAAGAACTTTTTAAAAGAAAAACCCATGTACATGTTACATGTACATGTAAAAAGAAAGAAGAAAGGATTCGTTTTCATATGAAATGGATATTCCTGTATCCGTATCTTTATGTAGATTTCTGATTCTTCTTTCTTTTATTCTTATGAATTATTCTTATGAATATGATCTAATAAAATATGACAAAACCTATAGCAAAAATTGGTTTACGTAAGAATGCACGTATTGGTTCAAATAAGAATGAACGTAGAATACCAAAAGGAGTTATTCATGTTCAAGCGAGTTTCAACAATACTATTGTAACTGTTACAGACGTACGAGGTCGGGTGGTTTCTTGGGCTTCCGCAGGTACTTCTGGATTCAGAGGCACAAGAAAAGGAACACCCTATGCTGCTCAAGCCGCGGCATTTAATGCTATTCGTACATTAGTTGATCAGGGTATGCAACGAGCAGAAGTTATGATAAAGGGTCCAGGTCTCGGAAGAGATGCGGCATTACGAGCCATTCGTAGAAATGGGATGCTATTAAGTTTCGTACGTGATGTAACACCCATGCCGCATAATGGATGTCGCCCTCCTAAAAAAAGACGTGTGTAGAAATAAGAATTCAAGAGATTTCAAGAGAAATAAATGATTCTTGGAAATGATCTGATCCAATAATCATAAATAAAAGAAAAATAAGAGTATGGTTCGAGAAGAAGTAGCAGGATCCACTCGAACACTACAGTGGAAATGTGTTGAATCAAGAGTAGACAGCAAGCGTCTTTATTATGGTCGTTTCGTTTTGTCCCCGCTTATGAAAGGTCAAGCCGATACCATAGGTATTGCCATGCGAAGGGCTTTACTTGGAGAAATAGAAGGAACATGTATCACACGTGCAACATCTGAAAATGTGCTGCATGAATATTCTACGATAGCAGGTATTGAAGAATCAGTACATGAGATTTTAATAAATTTGAAAGAGATTGTATTGAGAAGTAATCTCTATGGAGTTAGGGACGCATCCATTTGCGTCAGGGGTCCAAAATACATAACAGCTCAAGATATCATCTCACCACCTTCTGTAGAAATAGTTGACACGACACAGCATATAGCTAACCTGACAGAACCAATTGATTTGTGTATTGAATTACAAATCAAGAGAGATCGCGGATATCGTATGAAATCCACAAACGACTCTCACGATGGAAGTTATCCTATAGATATTGTATCTATGCCTGTTCGAAATGCGAATCATAGTATTCATTCTTATGGGAATGGGGATGAAAAACAAGAGATACTCTTTCTAGAAATATGGACGAATGGAAGTTTAACTCCTAAAGAAGCACTTTATGAGGCTTCTCGTAATTTGATTGATTTATTGATTCCTTTTCTACATGCAGAGGAAGAGGACATGAATTTCGAGGAAAATGAAAACAGATGGAATCTACCCCTTTTTTCCTTTAAAGACAGATTCACTAATCTCAAGAAAAACAAAAAAGGAATTCCATTGACATGTATTTTTATTGACCAATCAGAATTGTCTTCCAGGACCTATAATTGTCTCAAAAGGTCCAATATACATACATTATTGGACCTTTTGAGTCACAGTCAAGAAGATCTTATGAAAATGGAATATTTTCGCATAGAAGATGTAAAACAGATATTGGGCACTCTACAGAAGCATTTTGCAATCAATTTATCTAATAAAAAGTTTTCATTTTAAATCCATTGGAATTTTTTCTTTTTTTAGTTTTTAGAAATAAACAAAGAATCAAATAAGTTTTTAATCTCCGACACGGTCCATATATTTGCAGAATAGATCATAATAAGATTGATGTATCTAAGGAAGATCCAGAAGGGGATCTTCCTTAGATACCTATGTCGTGGTATTTCACGGTTTAATCAATTTGAAAAAGACCTAAAGTTAGGGATTTCTCAATAGGTAAAGTTGCTCCAATACCTAACCAAAGAGCTACTGCGGTACCGATCAAAAAGACTGTTGTAGCTACTGGACGACGAAATGGATTTTGGAATTTATTGACATTCTCCAAAAAAGGTACTGTCAATAATCCTATTGGTACTGAAACCATTAAAAGAACACCCAATAACTTATTGGGTACTGTGCGAAGTATTTGAAATACGGGAAAGAAGTACCATTCGGGTAATATTTCCAACGGAGTTGCAAACGGATCCGCCGGTTCACCGATCATTGACGGCTCTAGAACTGCTAAGCCCACATTACATGCAATAGTGCCTAGAATTACTACTGGAAAAATATATAAAAGATCATTGGGCCATGCAGGTTCTCCATAATAATTATGTCCCATCCCTTTAGCCAATTTAGCTCTTAATACAGGATCATTCAAATCAGGTTTCTTTGTTATTTGGATAGGTGAATTCTTGTGGATCCATCCCCCAAAGGAACCGGACATGATAATTTTTTATCATCCGGCTCGAGCAAGAATCAAAAGAATCACAGAAATAGATCCATAGAACATAAATAGGTTCATAGAAGATCTATATTTCATACATATCTACATATATAATGTAGAATGACTCTATGTAAGAAAAGATTTATCAAATCCCATTTCCCCGAGTTTCAACGATTCATTATTCATTGCAAAGAATTCAGTTCTGGCAACAAGGAAATGCTCAATATCCAAGTAGGCTTACAAATTTGATCATGATCAAGTGCTTTTTGGATTGTCTCATGTATTTTGGTTGGTATTTATCCCCACAACATCTCGATTGTATTACATACAAAAATACAAAATTTTTACTTGTTACTAATAAAGTCTAGCCCCTGTTCTTCCTTAGATCCCTTATTTAACTCCAATAGTATCATAGATTCAGGGTCGATGCAGAGGAAATGAATGCATCTACATACTATAAAAAACTTACTAAGATTACTATCAAATTAATACGAAATATTAATACTATTAATTAATTATAAGAAAATTACTAAAAAAAAAAGAAAAATCAAAAAAAGTGGAATAAATAGAACATTGGATCATTCTATTCTAGGGATCTTACGGAGCCTGTTCATGCATGACATGATTCGGGTATGATCATAGAAAATATTCTCCTCAAGCGAACCGGCCTATCCTATGCTACATAAAGGGACTGACGTGATGGTTGGATGCGGAGACACGTTAGGTTGTGAATTCCAACGTGGCGGATAAAATCATATATCTGCATGGACCAATCAATAGTTCAAGTCACACACTCCCATAATCCATCCTCTTTTAGGAAAATATACTTCAACTATTTGATTCGTATCAAATAAACAATACTTCAGAGTTGAATAGAAGTATCCAAATAACATGCCTTATTTTTAAATAATCCATATTTGTAGCAATGAAAGACTCTTGTTCCTCCCCCATATGATAAATTACAAATATCTATGATCTGCCTTCTCTATAAAGGACCCGAAATACCTTGCTTACGTATCATTGGAAAGTGCATTAACATAAATACGGCAGTAAGAAGAGGTAATACAAAAGTATGTAAACTATAAAAACGAGTCAAAGTGGACTGGCCCACACTAGCACTTCCACGTAATAATTCTACCAAAGGTGATCCTATTATAGGAATAGCTTCAGGCACACCTGTTACAATTTTTACTGCCCAATAGCCAATTTGGTCCCGAGGTAAGGAATAACCAGTTACGCCAAAAGATGCGGTCAATACAGCCAGAACCACCCCTGTAACCCAAGTTAATTCGCGGGGTTTTTTAAACCCACCTGTAAGATACACACGAAATACGTGCAAGATCATCATTAGAACCATCATACTTGCTGACCATCGATGAACTGATCGAATTAACCAACCAAAGTTGGCCTCAGTCATTATGTATTGAACAGAGGAAAAAGCCTCTGTAACAGTTGGACGATAGTAAAAGGTCATAGCAAAACCCGTAGCTACTTGTACTAAAAAACAAGTAAGCGTAATCCCCCCTAAACAATAAAATATGTTGACATGAGGAGGAACATATTTACTAGTTATATCATCTGCAATCGCTTGAATCTCGAGACGTTCCTCGAACCAATCATATACTTTATTGAGATAGGTAACCCAAGAAAGACTCCCCCTCTGAGAACCGTATATGAGAATTTCATCTCGTACGGCTCAAGCCGAAACACACAAATACTGGGTTCAACGGATATGGAATAGAGAGTTTCAAACTTCTTGTGGCTTAGCCGCTTGACTCGATTTGACCCAAAGATACGAAGTAATAAAAATCCGGAATCTCTTCTTTGTGATGATAATGCCAAGAAATACAATCTCAAGTTGGCTCATCCATCTTTCTTTATGTTAATCGTGACAGGCCTCTTGAATCTTCTCTTCCCTATCTTTTTTTTTGTTTTTTTTTTTTTATTTGATAGGAATTCTCTTGTTGAGACCCTATGAATCAATTGAAACCTCAGATTCATACTAGAACCACGATGATTTAAGAAAGCCAAAGCTAAACTCAAAGGTTTTCTGAGTAAAAACCATTTGATCATCACTTCTTCAATGAATGTAATAACTCAACAAAATATAGAGAAAGAGGTTTATTTTGGTCAAAAGAAGTATGAAGGAAAAAATTGTTTGATTTAGAAAAGACCTATTTCCATTTTTTTTAATCCGGTTGCGAGGTCTAAATAATAGGTATGAATCATAGTTCAAATATTTCTTTTCTTGATCTATTCTATATAGTCCGTGCTCCAGAGACTAGAATAAATATCTGACGAGGTAGAATCATCTTGATAGAGATGACAGGTCCATTCTCTGTATTATCAATAAGATCCATTATAACAAGTCACACGCTCATATTCCGGAAATGAAATATCGAAACAA